CTACAGTATCATATATATATATAATTTATTACTCTTTCCTTTTTTTTGGATTCTTTTTTGTTTGTTATTGTCTTCTTTATTATATTTCTTTCGAATGAATCGAAAATTCCAGAGTATATCTTTTCACGGGTCGAACCAAAAAAAAAAGAAACTTCGAATATTTCCCTCTTTACTTTACCTTTATCCGGCAGAAAAAAAAAGGAAAATTCCCTATTTTTTTGTCCATGTCCCTAAATTAAATATTAAATAATAGGAGACTTAAATGAAAGTCCCTTTCTCGCATTCGCTCTCCATTGCATTGGCGGAACAAAAATTTCTGATGCATCAATATGGAAATATTTGGTACATGAAGCCATGATCTGATATCTATATCGAAATCCTATATAGATATAAACTGATCTTTTTCTGGAATCAAAGAAAGATATTGAAAAATATATTGCTCTTGTGACTCGGAATAAATGGTTTAGGAAGGGAATAGCGATTTATTCCTATGGAGCATCCAGGAACAAGAAGATTCAATCGGAAATATCGACAAATTCTTGCGTGGTCCAAGGAAATAAAAAAAAAGGGTCCGCTTCTACAATTTTATCTCTATCCAATTTGAATATCAGAATAGCTGATATAGTCATGATTCAATGGGTCAGGTCCACTTACTTTTTCTTTTCTTGATTTCTAATTTTTCCGATGGATTAAATTGGAACAATGGAGAAGTAGTAAAACTTTGGTTTGTCGATTCATAATTGAGATTGGGTATTATCTCGAATATCCATGTCCCGGGACCAAAAATATAAATAATGAAACATGAGGAGGAGTATAGCCTGTAGTGATATAGTAGTCCTCCTAATAAGTGGGATTCCTTATTATCATAATGAACAAATGTTCAACTTTATACCTATAACTCATTAGAATGATAACTCATTATGCGGTCCGTTTACCTTTTTTTTTATTACAAATATCAAGAATATCTCTATTCTCCGATGAAAAATGAAGACTAAGGCGGGAGCTTCGTGGAAAAAGCCCTTTATCGGATTTGAACCGATGACTTACGCCTTACCATGGCGTTACTCTACCACTGAGTTAAAAGGGCCATTTTCTTCAATTCATGAAGAGGCCACTAACCACTATGAGTCTACTGCATGTATCTATGTATAGACTATATGTACATATATACATGTATGCATAGGGGGCTCATTCAAGAACAAGCCATTTGATTTACCTAGGAAGTTCTAGGGTCAAATCAAATGATTATTTATATTTGAGAAATATCAATGCAATGAATTGTTTCGCTCCTAATTGCTTTGCTTTTATTGACCCATCGAGGCGAGATTCACTTGATTGATACATGTACCAATCCGACATAGATCCAAAATATTTCATCGAATCATGTGATGAAGGATTCGACTCGTACCCTAAACTGAATTCTTATAGAAAAAAAAGAATCTTTTCGATTACTTGTCAATCCCTTCCCAGATTTACGAGTTCTACATCACCTTTTTGAATCAATCAAAAAAAAAATTCTATCATTTCTGAATTTCCTGGCTTAGTGTTAGTGAGGCATATCTCGTCTTAACGATGAGCGAATCAATGAGTGAAAATTGAAGAAATGGGGTTTGACTTTTTTTTTGTCGGACAAATCCCCGCTGAGGGGATCCTATACTTCGTCATATATATATGATGGTTCATGAATGAACAATCAAAAAATTCTATGTAATTGTGGAAGCAAGAAAGATTCTTCGGATCTAGTCATGCCATTACATTATATTGACAATTCCAAAAAACTGCTCATACTATGAGCATAATATGATGGCGATCGGGCAGGTATGCCCCTATCGTCTAGCGGTTCAGGACATCTCTCTTTCAAGGAGGCAGCGGGGATTCGACTTCCCCTGGGGGTAGGGTATTACGAAAGGAAGTTGATCATGGATTATCAATAAGCCTAGAATTGATTCTTCCTGGGTCGATGCCCGAGCGGTTAATGGGGACGGACTGTAAATTCGTTGGCGATATGTCTACGCTGGTTCAAATCCAGCTCGGCCCAATAATTCGCCGATCCATGGGGATGATATAACCAATTTGTCCTCCAGAAATGCCTGATATAGAGGAATAAATAGTCCATTTTTTCTGCTATATCCCTATTTCTTTGTTCATTTGTTCCCACGCGTTCTGATCTTTCTAACGATCTAGATTAATAATCTGTAAATATAAGAAGGAGTAAAGAAAAAAAGAGTCCTTTTTTTTTTCATTGAAAGATTGATTATCTTATCAATCGATGTGGCAATAACCACAGGATTACTAGTAATCCGTGTCACTCTCACTATAGTTCATATCCATGTGAATATCAATCACTCGTGTTTCTGGTAAAACACGGCAATTATAAATATAAAGAAATTATAAGAATATGTATGAGAATATGTATGCTGTATAACTCATTTCCCTGGGATTGTAGTTCAATCGGTCAGAGCACCGCCCTGTCAAGGCGGAAGCTGCGGGTTCGAGCCCC